TCGTATTGGGTACGATACATATGTAGAAAGCCCGCATTTTTCGTTTTTTCTAGTATTTACTAGCGTATTTTCCCTTTATTTTTCTTTCTATAGTGGAGATAGTCGCACGTAATGACAGATCACGGCCATATTATTAAAAGCTTGTGGTAAGAACGGGTTTCGTTCTAGGGCTCGAAAATAATATTCCAAAGCTTTCGTATGTTCTCCATTACTTGTGTGAATAAGGCCTATGTTATAGAGTATATAACTTCGATCATAGGGATCAATTTCCAGTCGCATAGCTTCATAATAATTCTGTAAAGCTTCCGCATAATTTCCTTCGGATTGAGCCGACATCCGTTACGGTCGTCATTCGATTAAAAGAATCTCCGTTCCAAAACCGTACGTGAAATTTTCATCTCATACGGCTCCTCCCTTATGTGCATAATGAAAATTATACTATAGAATTAAGAAAGAATTAAGAATGAAAAAAGATTGAAATTTTTTCATTATGAACTAAGCGGGGCTAGTGTTTTTACAAGAAATCTCTAGCCAACCTTCCTGCAAAAGATCTTTTCTTAACATCAAGCACGTTGGTACTAGATAAAAAGATAACTCCAGCAATTTCTTTGTCCTCAACGCCCCTTAATTATTCTTTCTATTTTTTAGTTTAAGATTTTATTTTAAGGAATTAGTCACTTCAACAGCCTTCCATGGCTCTACGGGTATCCAAAGTACGAACGAGATGGATGTTTGTTGTCCCAACCATTTTTGGGAGTCCCGATCCCAAACAAGGAAAAGGAATAAAGATATATTTGAAAGCAAGGGTTTCGTATTGTTGATTCCTGGGCGTAGTGCTTCTTCCCCTGTGCCGCCTATTGGTACTAGTGGAGGAGGGTTGACCTGCAACAGGGAACCCATAGGTGTGTCACCTTTCGTTCAATGCTCTAATTTACAATTGAAGCATCTGAGGTTGCATTAATCGGGGATACACGACAGAAGGGATTTTTTTATTTACAAACTTCACCTTCAACAAGCGTCGATTTATTTCAAAATTTCAAATTGATTTTTTCTATCCCCATTATTGCGTCTTTCTTCTAAGACTGAGATAAAAAAAAAGCAAATCGCACCATCTCTGTAATAGGTAAATGCCTCTTTTTCTCCTGAAGTTGTCGGAATTATTTGTAATAAAATATTGGCTACAATTGAAAAGGTCTTATCAATAAAATTTCCATTTATTCGAGATCTAGGCATAGATAGCAATCCTTTTTTTCATTTCTTTGAATTCCCTCTCGTGCTCGTGAGAAAACCCCCCCACAAACAAAACAAAGGAAGTGTAAAGTACGAAATAACATAAAAGCGGCCTCATATCATAAAATAAGGGATGGCCTTCTACTCAAATTCTTTCTTTTTGCCAGGAATTAATCTAAACTAAACTCAAAAGGATTTGAATCCAATTAAATTTCATCAAAATCAAATGTAGGAGTATAGGAACTGTTTAGATTTCATCGAGGTTGAAGAATCAAAGAATTTATCCTACAGAGTAGGTTAATTCGAGAGGTTTTGGTTGAATTATGGTTCAAAGAGGAAAACTAATCGAATAATCATTCTATGATAAAAAGGAAATAATCACCTTTTGCCTTGTGTGCATAGCGGGTATACACTATCCAACCAAACAGAAAAAAGGATTCATGAATTTATACTCAATTATGGGGTAGGGGGCTAAAACAGCCTAAAAAACGAAAGGGTTTGTAGAAGTCTTATGAAAATGGAATCAATCCTAGCCTAACATAGAATCAAGATCTAAAGGTATCCATTAAACATAGTCTAAAAAAGCTAGACTAATCATTCTTCGAAAGATGGTTTTTTCTTTGATTCAAATTTGTATAGTTGGATAGTTAGAATTAACTGTACATACCTATCCAAAAATAGAATATGTATGACTCGCTATTCACCCGTTTTTGGAGACATAATCATTATGTAGGAATGCGGGAGAGATGGCCGAGTGGTTCAAGGCGTAGCATTGGAACTGCTATGTAGGCTTTTGTTTACCGAGGGTTCGAATCCCTCTCTTTCCCTTTCTGTACGTTCAACCAATTCACTAATGTTATGGACCACAATGTAGCAAATCACATAACACTGGATACCACTATTCCAGCAGTTCGACCTTTCTTTGGTAGAGATTCTAGAATTCCTAATTTCGTTGATACAGAAACGAATGGAAAGAGTAGGCAAGGAACGAAAATATCCCCTCTCCCATTTATGATACATGAATGGGAGACAAATCCCCGGATCAAAGCTCTTGGTTTAGGCGGCGGTGGGGAATTGCCCTCCCTTATTGTTATTTTGGTTAGGTTGAAAATTGGGTTTAAGCCTGACGAGAATAATATTCTACGACTAGCAATTCATTTATTTTTAAACCGATGGATTGACTCTCGATTATTCGATTGACCAATCCTTTATATTGGATTGGGTGAAGAGTCAAATGTTTTGGCAATTCCTCGTGGGGAGATGAATCAAGATAATTTTGAATCAGAGCTCTTGATTTTTGTTCATCTTTTGCTGTAATAATATCTCGAGGTTTGCAGCGATAGCTTGGTATATCCACTATACGACCATTAACTAAAATATGTCTATGGTTAACTAATTGGCGGGCTTGCGGAATGGTCGAAGCCATACCCAATCGAAAAAGTATATTATCTAAACGCATTTCAAGTAATTGTAGTAAAATCTGACCCGTTGAACCTTTTACTTTTCCGGCGATACGAACGTATTTAAGTAATTGTCGTTCTGTAATACCATAATGAAAACGCAATTTTTGTTTTTCTTCTAAACGAATACGATATTGAGATTTTTTACCGGAACGCGATTGAGTTCTAAGATCGTTTCCGACTCTGGGCCTTTTACCAGTAAGCCCTGGTAAAACCCCCAGACGGCGTATTTTTTTGAAACGAGGCCCTCGGTAACGTGACATAAAGACTCCTTTTTTTATGTTTTATGGGAATTTCAGAAACCTAACTTAAAACTGAACTAAATATATTCTCTATATTCTAATCTAAATACTAACTAAAAACTAAATATAATTATAGTAAATAGTTTCAATATTAAAAATAGTAAATAATAGCAGACTAAATCTAAATGTATACTACAAAGAATAATGAGATGAATTCTAGCAATAGGCAGACTTTATTTTATATCTCAATTTAGATCTACGAAATTTCAAATTGATAATTTAGAAGAAAAATTATCTAAATCCTAAAAAAAAAGATAAAATATATGAAATATAGAATACCCCTAAAGATTTAGATAATTTATATTATTTATATTATATATATATAATATTTAATAGTTTAGATAATTGTTTAGATAATTTAGATCCATATATATAAACTAAACTATAGGGTATTGGTATTAAAGAAAGGTAAAGGTCTATATAGTTAGTAAGAAGTCCCAAATTTATTATGCGAAGATTTAACGACTCTCATTTTTCTTCAAGTCAAAACGATGAATTGAATCAAAATGCAAAATTATTAGCAATGCAATTGATAACTACATAATATCTTTTTATACTGGATCGGGTACCCTTTGAAAAAAGGGAAGAGAGGCCTTTTCAATACTCTTTTCTTTCAAATAAAATCTTTCAAAACAAAAAGACATTGTAAAAAATTAACCAAATTGACAAAAGCCGGCTATCGGAATCGAACCGATGACCATCGCATTACAAATGCGATGCTCTAACCTCTGAGCTAAGCGGGCTAAAAAAAGAACAATTATTTTATGTATAGGAACTCAAGTAAACAAAGGCTTCTAGAATTGCAAAGAAATATTCTCTTTGTCAATTTTCAATTTATTTTTATTATTCTTATACTAGAACTTGATGATAGAAATTGATAGTCTCCTTAATTCGACTTCAGTTATACTTCACTTCATATTACTTTTATCATATTATCTTCTCTTTTAATAGTAATCTCTTATCTATCTTATATAATATAATGGTACTTCAATTGAACTTTCGTTTCAATTTATTTAATTTCAATTTACATAGAATACTACTTATCTTTTTATCTTTGAATTTGTAAAACTTTTTTATTCTAAAAAAAAAGTAAAGAAGCGATCCTTCGAGTATTCAAAGTTCCCCCGAAAAAAGGGAAGCAAGGGCATATCTAATACATGGTGTATATACATACATATTGAATTGAGGATATCGAAATGATAGAATTATTTCTGATTGCACAAAAAATTGAAATAGGGGTCCTCTTTAAAGTTTAAAGATATTCAAGAGGAGAGGATAGACAAAAAAAAATAGAATATAATTGCAATAATAAGATACTAAAGAAAGGGGATATGGCGAAATTGGTAGACGCTACGGACTTAATTGGATTGAGCCTTGGTATGGAAACTTACTAAGTGAATAACTTTCAAATTCAGAGAAACCCTGGAATTAAAAAAGGGCAATCCTGAGCCAAATCCTATTTTCCAAAAACAAAGAAAGGTTCAGAAACCAAGAATAAAACTAAAACAAGGGGATAGGTGCAGAGACTCAATGGAAGATGTTCTAACATCTAACAAATGGGGTTGGGTTGACCGCCCTTCTTAGGAAAGGCATCCTTCCGTTCCAACTCCCGATAGGATAAAAAGGTATATACATACGTATATATAGTGTATATGCTGAAATTGATTGAAATACTATTTCAAATAATTAATGATGACCTGATTCTGTATTTTGATTTTGTTATATTTGATTCTTGTTATATTAAATAACAACTAACAAAAAATTCTATAACAAATAAGATAATTGTTGTTAATGTATTCCAAGTTGAAAAAAAAAAATAATCGAATATAATATTTAGATTAATTGATCAAATTATTGACTCCCTGGTACGATACATCCTTTCTTTTAAGAAACTATCGGACGAGAATAAAGATAGAGTCCCGTTCTACGTGTTAATATCGACAACAATGAAATTTAGAGTAAGAGGAAAATCCGTCGACTTTAGAAATCGTGAGGGTTCAAATCCCTC